AACAGATAGAATTTGATCATTATGAACAAATCCAAAATCTTTGTAGACAGAGCCAATCATTAGTTCCCAAACATGGGGCGAATGGAATCCGACCCAAAAATCGACTACTAAAAGAATAGAAAAAGCTTTTATTGTGTCACTTAAGTTATATAGGAATTCCTGAGCCCAAGAGTTAAGAATAACAAGTTCTTCAGTACCCAAAATAGAATAACCGCTTAGAATAATGAAACAGATTATATTTGTCGAGAAGTGCAAAATCATATGGATATGATCTTCGTTGTGTATCTTGATTAATTGGATCGTTTCTTTGTGGATTCCTATACGAAGGTTTTGTAGATGTGTCTCCGAGTATTCCTTGATCATTTCGTCCAAGAGGGCGAGTTCCTCTAATTCTATGAATTTTTCTAGAATACTCTTTTCTTGACTATCATTCAAAAAGATTTCGGATTGCCTAGTATTCCACCAATTAGTAACCCAAGATTCCAAACTTTTATTAACTGAGAGAGAAATCCACCAGGGCAAAAAGACAAGAGATGCAAGATATAAAAGAGGAGTGAACGTTTTCTTTTTTGCCATTTTTTCATCTGTGAATTGGTAATGAACCCACCTCGTTCGTCGACTCTATGCTATGAGATCTAATATTTCTCTCACGCATGAGTTCTATTACAAGGTATCGAGCCAATGAATCTATTCACTGTTTTTTATTTGTGATTTCACGGTGAGTCTTTGAATCTAGAAATAATACAGAAATAGAAATAGACTCAAAATTCACTTCGAATTCGAATGAAGAAATAATAAAATAAAAGAAAGAATCAAAAAATATTGTTTCCAGATATCCCAATTGTTCAAATTCGAAGCAAGTATCTCCTTTCGATGAATGCCCGAAAGAACCACTTTAAGTAATGAGTATGATTAAGGTGTTGAGACGACAGAACTCCTTTTCTATGATTCTATCAAAATATCCAGTATTTCAAAAAAATTTCACTGACTATGAGTAGTCAGGAATAGAATAATTGATAGGAATTTCTTAAAAATATTGTGATGATGAAAAATGCGCGGCAAACCAAGACAGAAATTGGTTAGTTCTCATTATAAGTTATAAGAAATCCAACTCTTTGGTCATTAAGGAGCACAAAAGAAAGTATAAAAAGAAATGTCGATTGACAAAAACGAAATAATTTACAAGATATGATCTATCTGAATTTAAAGTCTCAATTCCAACAAATCTTGGACTTAAATAAAAAAAATCCATTTTTTTTTGCTTTCGAAAGGGTTTTATATATGAGATGAATCTATTATTTCAATTTGTTTGTTACTTATTTTGTTAGTGAATTGAGGTATGTAGGTTTCAATACACATAAAAGACCAGAGAAGGTTTTCTAGTCTTTTATGCGTATGTCTGCTTTGGCTCGAGTGATCGTTCTGAAGAAACTTCAGTTAAGTTATGTTATAGAAAAAAGAAAGGGGATTCCTGAGTTTTTTCCCTGAAAGCATTCATTCTTCAGCCCATTTCTCAAAATACTTCAATTGGTACACGCAAAAAATAGGCCAATTCAGCAGCTTTTTGTTCAATTTCCCGTGGAGTCAAATTCTCATCAGTACGAGTCAAAGGAATGGCCCCCTGACCTCTGATGTCCATATAAAGGACACGACAAGCATAAAGACCCTCTTTAACTTCTATTCTGATGGACTGAATATCCTTTATAAAGAATCGGAGGCAGATGCGACGATTTTTTCCAGGAAATCCCCAACGAAAAATACACACTATTCCTTCTTTTCTATCGAATCGATCATAACCACTACCTACATTCCACGAAATTGTGCACCACAAATAGGAACTAATAAAGAGACCTGCGATCCCATAGAAAGACATCACGAGCCCTTGTGGAAAAAAAACGATTTGCTGAGACGGAAATAAAGATGTGAAATTTCTACCAAAATAACTGGAAGTTCCAACCAATAAGAATCCTAATGAACCTAAAAAAAGGATAATGGCCCAGCAGAAATTACTTGTTTTTCGAGACCCCGTTATAGGTTCTATCCATATATGTTCTGATCGACAACTCATACTTGATCCGGTTGCATTTTATTGCAATTGAGAGAATACCCCAAATTCATTTGACTTGACTCTTTTTGTTTCCGAAGTCACTCTCATCAACTAGCACTAGGTTGATGTGAACCTTTAGGATTAATTCATCAAATTGGTTAGATCTAAAATAATAACATACCCTTTCTCGTATGATCCCACTATAGATATCGACATACATATAGATACGCCGACTTTTTATTTCGGCCATCCGGCAATCCTGATCTTTTTGAAAATAACTAGAATTTATTTACCCATGTTTCTGCAGGCATAAGATTCCTTTAATCTTCGACAGAAGCCATATGTTATATCATATTCCACTAAATAGATATCTGTGTTATGATACGAGTCTAAGTTTTGAAAAAAAAAAATGGATGAGATTTTGTCCTACCGGATCTAAACAATCTTATTTTTTTGAACATGAAGAGATAAAGAAGCCATTGCAATTGCCGGAAATACTAGGCCCACCAAAGGCACAAAAACAGAGGGAAAGTTGAAAGTTGTCATAGAATGGGTACCCCGATTGACTATTTATACCTGTTATTATTATTTAGAAAGATATCTTATAATAATTATAATTAATTATTGTAATTATGAAATTCTTATTAATATTCTTAATTAATAATTCCATTTATTAATAAACTTATTAATAAGTATTTAATAAATTGGAATTCGAATTAGTGTAGATCTAAGTATATATCTAAGAGAGTATATACTGGACTTATTCATCTTTCTACATGACAAATATGTATGATAATCACCTTTCTTATCATTCTTTATCTTTTCCTCGTCTTTTGCTCTTGTCTCCCAATTTTCATTTAATAAAGAAAAAGTTTCCTACAAATTATCGAAGGATTCGTCAGAATCCGATCCAACAGGGATTCTTAGTCAAAATGAGATTCTCAAGAGATAGAGAAAGATAGAAAACTCTATATCTATCTTTCTCTATCTGTCAACAAAGAAAATTCCAATTGTCTTATTTTTACTTGGAGTCCAATAAACTAACTACTTGTTTGCTACAAATAAAATAATTGAACTTAATGTTCTGTTATACTCGAGTGATTTTGATTCAAAGTAAAAGGAAAGAAACCGTGGGACCCAAATAACTTAGTCAGAATACTTTTTAAATCCTTACGTGGTACGACTAGATCGAATAACCCCTTCTCGAATAAATATTCCGTCTCTTGTGAACCTTCAGGTACTTCTTTATTCAATGTTAGTTCAATTACCCTTTTACCCGCAAATGCAATATAGGCATCGGGTTCGGCAACAATGACATCCCCCAACATACCAAAACTGGCTGTCACCCCACCGGTAGTAGGAGATGTAAGGATTGATACATAGAATAACTTTTTATTTGTTTGAAAATCATATAAACAAGAAGATATTTTAGCCATTTGCATCAAGCTCAAACTTCCTTCTTGCATGCGTGCCCCCCCGGAAGCACACACTATAATAAGAGGTAGAGATTTATTAGTGGCATACTCAACCAAACGGGTTATTTTCTCCCCGACTACGGATCCCATACTACCCCCCATAAACCCAAACTCCATAACCCCCATTGCTATGGGAATACCATTTAATTGGCCTAGACCGGTTTGAATAGCTTCAGTTAATCCTGTCTTTTTTTGATAAGAATTGATACGATCTATATAAGGATCCTCCTCCGAATGAAATTCAATGGGATCCAGAGAGGCCATCTTTTCATTCATAGGATCCCAAGTATCCGGATCGATCAAAAGTTTGAGTCTCTCTGAACTATTCATTTTCAAATGAAATCCACATCCTTCACAAATATACAATTTTTCGTTCAAAAATCTCCTATAATTTAATGTATAACACTCATCGCACATAAGCCACAAATGCTTGTATTTGTGAGTGTAATTCTTCCTAGGATTAGGATCACTTCCAGAGTCAGGGTTATCCTCCTGAGGATCACTTCCATAGTCAGGGTTATCCTCCTGAGGATCACTTCCATAGTCAGGGCCATCCGGATCACTTCCATAGTCAGGGTTATCCTCCTGAGGATCACTTCCATAGTCAGGGTCATCCTCCTGAGGATCACTTCCAGAGTCAGGGTCATCCTCCTGAGGATTACTTCCAGAGTCAAGGTAAGGCTCCTCAATATATCTATCTATCTTCTGAGGATCTCTTTCTATTTTAAGGCAAGTCTCCTCAGGATATCTATCTATTTGAAGGTAATCCCCCCCAGGATTTCTTTTTTTTTGAAGGTAATCCTCCGGATCACTTTCATAGAAGTGATCATCCGGATCACTTCCATAGAAGTGGCCATCCGGATCACTTCCATAGTCAGGTCCATCCGTATCACTTCCATAGTCAGGGCCATCCGTATCACTTCCATAGTCAGGGCCATCCGTATCACTTCCATAGTCAGGGCCATCCGTATCACTTCCATAGTCAGGGCCATCCGTATCACTTCCATAGTCAGGGTTATCCTCCTGAGGATCACCTCCATAGCTAGGGTCCTTCGGATATCTCTCTACTATATAGTTAGCCTCCCCAGAAAATGTGTTTTTATTCTCACGATCTTTTTTAGCGCCAGGGTCACCCTTCGGAAAATGTTTATTTAGTACAGCGCGAATCATAGCAACATCTTTCTCCCTATCCCTATCCCTAAGACCACCTCCGAAACCCCTAAAACCACCTCCAAAGCAAGGGCCATTGAAATATTTCTCTATATGATAGTTAGCCTCCTCAAAAAATGCTTTTATCTTCTCACGATCTTTTGTAGCGTCAGGGTCATCCTTCGGAAAATATTTATATAGTAGAAGGCGAATCTCCTCATTAACTTCATCGTCAGGAGCACCAGAGTAACCCTCCCGATAACGTCTATCTGCTTCAAGGCGCATCGCCTCAAAAAGTTTCGGTATCTCAGGATCACTTATAAAGCGAG